TGTAATATGCCTGACAAAAGGATTATTTTGATGGAATAAATTATGTATTTATACTATTACAAATATGATAAAATTATAAAAATAATACCTTTGGAGTCAAATTCCAATGTGCTGAACACCATAAATCAATTAAAAAGTAAGCTAAATTTAAGCTGTTGGGTTCATACCCCAAATATGGACGTCCCTTTTTAAATTGCTTTTCCTTTGCATTTGTTATTTGTAATGACTTTAATTTTAGGAAGTTTAGTCGCGATTAATTCTAGATCATGATTAATTGTTTGAATTGGATTAGAAGTGAATTTATTATCTATTTTGCCTTTGATAGCAGCAGAAAAAACTAAAGGTTCTTCTGAGTCTTGCGTTAAGTATTTTTTAGTTCAAAGTATAGCATCTTTATTAATTTTAATTTCATCAGTGTTTGTTTTTTCCACTTTTTTATTTGATAGATTTGTGATAATTTTTGTAGGATTAATAATAAAATTAGGAGTTGCCCCTTTTCATTTTTGGTTTCCTACAGTTATAGAAGGAGTAAGATGATATAATTGTGCTTTATTAATAACTTGACAAAAATTAGCTCCTTTATTTTTAATAAGTTTTGTAAATATTATAATCTTATTTATTTTTATTACTTCATTAGTAGGAGCTATTGGGGGATTTGGCCAAATCTCCATTAAAAAGATTTTAGCTTTTTCTTCAATTAATCATGTTGGATGAATGTTAGCGGGAATATTGTGAGGTATTAAAATTGGGTTAATTTATTATGTAACTTATTTTATTATATCTTTATTAATTGTTTTATTTTTTTATTCTTTTAAATTATTTTATATCAATCAAATAAGTTTTACCTCAAATTTTTTGAAGTTTGCAACTTTAATTAATTTATTATCTTTAGGAGGAATACCTCCTTTCCTCGGATTTTTCCCAAAATGAGTAGTTATCGAAAAATTGTTGTGAAGATCTTTTATTTTAGCTATAATTTTAATTTTATCATCTTTAATTAGATTATATTTTTATTTACGAGTAGTTTATCCCGCTTTTTTGGCGAGGGTTGTTGGCAGAGAGGAGAGACTCGGGGGGACCATATATGTAGGAGTACTTGTTGCTTTCTTTTTTCTTTCGAGAGGAGGGGTTTTCTGTTTCCCCCTCCTCTCTTCTATCTAAAATGTTAAGTTAAGTTAAAACTGTTAGCCTTCAAAGCTTAAAATGGGATTTTCTCATATTTTAACTAATATAATTAATTTTAAATTTGCAGTTTAACGTTTTTTTTTAAACTAACTAGTTGGTTACAGGATTTTCCATTTTTGAGTTTACAATTCAATACTTATATTTCAGTCATATAACCACGCGATGATTATTTTCAACTAATCATAAGGATATTGGTACTATATATTTAATTTTGGGTGGGTGAGCTTCTATAGTAGGTACTGCTTTAAGATTAATAATTCGTGCTGAGATTGGTAGTCCTGGATCTTTTATTGGTGATGATCAAATTTATAATGTTGTAGTTACTGCTCATGCTTTTGTAATAATTTTTTTTATAGTTATACCCATTATAATTGGGGGTTTTGGTAATTGACTTGTTCCGTTAATATTAGGAGCTCCTGATATAGCTTTTCCACATTTAAATAATATAAGATTTTGACTTCTCCCTCCAGCATTTTTTTTACTTTTAGGATCAGCTTCTTTGGAAAGAGGAGCTGGGACAGGGTGGACTGTATACCCTCCTCTTTCCTCATATATGTTTCATTCTGGAGGATCTGTTGATATAACTATTTTTTCATTACATTTGGCTGGGATTTCTTCAATTTTAGGAGCTATTAATTTTATCACTACAATTTTGAATATGCGGAGAAGAGGAATGCTTTTAGAACGTATTCCGTTATTTGTTTGGTCTGTTAAGGTTACTGCTATTCTTTTACTTCTTTCTTTACCAGTTTTAGCTGGTGCAATTACAATATTATTGACTGATCGTAATTTTAACACTTCTTTTTTTGATCCTGCTGGGGGTGGGGATCCTATTTTATATCAACATTTATTTTGATTTTTTGGTCATCCTGAGGTTTATATTTTGATTTTGCCTGGTTTTGGAATAGTATCCCATATTATTAGTCATCACACTGGTAAGAGGGAACCTTTTGGGGCTTTGGGAATAGTATATGCAATAGTTGCTATTGGATTTCTAGGATTTGTTGTGTGGGCTCATCATATATTTACTGTTGGGATGGATGTAGATACTCGTGCTTATTTTACAGCTGCTACTATGGTTATTGCTGTTCCTACTGGGATTAAAATTTTTAGTTGGTTAGCTACTCTTCATGGTTCATACTTTGTTTTTTCTCCACCTTTATTGTGAGCTTTAGGTTTTGTATTTTTATTTACTGTAGGAGGTTTAACGGGTGTAATTTTAGCTAGTTCTTCTTTAGATATTGTTCTTCATGATACTTATTATGTTGTTGCTCATTTTCATTATGTTTTATCTATAGGAGCAGTTTTTGCTATTATTGCTGGGATTGTTGAATGATTTCCTTTATTTTTAGGTGCTCAGATAAGAGAGCGGATATTAAAAATTCATTTTTTTGTAATATTTATTGGGGTTAATATGACATTTTTTCCACAGCATTTTTTAGGATTGAGTGGTATACCACGTCGATATTCTGATTATCCTGATGCTTTTTCTTGTTGAAATATTATTTCAAGTTTAGGCTCAATTCTTTCTTTTGTAGCTACTGTTTGATTTATATTTATTTTATGAGAAGGTTTAATTAGAGCTCGTGGATTAGTATTTACTGATTTTTCTTCTTCTTCTTCTGAGTGAAGTCATAATTTACCCCCTTTAGATCATACTTATAGTCAATTATTTATTTTAATGAAGTAACGAATGGCTACTTGGGGTATACTTTCTTTTCAAGATGGGGGTTCACCTTTAATGGAACAGTTAATATTTTTTCATGATCATTCTATGACTATTTTAATTTTGATTACAGTTTTAGTTTTTTATGTGATTGTGATGATTATAAGAAATAAGTTTTTAAATCGATTTATTATGGAAGGGCAAGAAGTTGAAACTTTTTGAACAGTTGTACCAGCTTTATTATTAATTTTTATTGCTTTTCCTTCTTTACGTTTACTATATTTAATAGATGAAATTGAGGGTTCTAATTTAACTTTGAGGAGAGTAGGACATCAGTGATATTGAAGTTATGAATATTCTGATTTTATAGATGTTGATTTTGATTCTTATATATTGCCAGATGATGATCAAGTTTTTCGTCTTTTAGATGTTGATAATCGTGTAGTTCTTCCTTGGGGAATTCAGACTCGTGTATTAATTACTGCAGCTGATGTTCTTCATTCTTGAGCTATACCTAGAATAGGATTGAAAATGGATGCTGTTCCTGGACGAATTAATCAGGTTACTTTATTAATAAATCGTCCTGGGTTATATTTTGGACAATGTTCTGAGATTTGTGGGGCTAATCATAGTTTTATGCCTATTGTTTTGGAGAGAGTGTCTATTGATTCTTTTATTGATTGGGTTTCTTCTTATTATACTATGTGGCTGAAATATTAGGTGTTGGTCTCTTAAACCAAATTATAGTTTGTACTCTTAGTATGAAGTATAGTTTAATAATAAAATATTAGTTTGTCGTACTAAAGATATAAAATTTTACTTTTAATTCCACAGATAAGCCCTTTAGGTTGAGCATGAATGGTAGTTTTTGTTATTTTAGGATATTTTTTATTTTTAATATTATTTTATTTTATGTTTAAGTATGAAATTGTTTTAGATGAAATTAAAATTAAATTTATATCTTTTGTTTGGTTATGATAATAAATTTATTTGCTGTATTTGATCCTGTTGCTGTTTTTGGTTTTCATTTTAATTGGTTTAGAATTTTTATTGGTTTAAGATTTATTCCTTTTTTATTTTGGGTATTGCCTTCGCGTTATCAGATTTTATGAATAAATATTTCTAAAATATTAAGAGGAGAATTAAGTTCAATTTTTTCTAAAAAGTGGATAGGAGTTCTTTTTTTATTATGTTGTTTATTTTGATTTATTGCTATAAATAACTTTTTAGGACTTTTTCCTTATATTTTTACTGCTTCTAGACATATTTTATTTACTTTAGGGTTAGCATTACCTGTTTGATTGTCTTTAATGATTTTTGGTTGGGTTAATAATGTTAATAAAATGTTTGCACATTTAGTTCCTTCAGGAACTCCGCCAGCATTAATAATATTTATAGTTTGTATTGAGACTATTAGAAATTTAATTCGTCCAATTACTTTATCTGTTCGATTAGCAGCAAATATAATTGCTGGCCATCTTTTAATTGTTTTATTAGGGTCAGTAGTTTCTGGGGGAATAGTTATTATTGTTTCTGGGATTTTTGCTATAATATTATTGTTAATTTTAGAGTTAGCTGTTGCTTTTATTCAGGCTTATGTTTTTACTGTTTTAAGAGGACTTTATGCTGCCGAGATTTAAACTAATGAAAATATATCATTCTTATCATTTGGTTGAGTTAAGCCCTTGACCTCTTACTGGAGCAATGGGAGGATTTCTTTTTACTAGAGGGATAATTAAAGCATTTTATTTAGGTATTTATGATTTATCTTTTATTGGAATTATTATTTTATTATTAACTATATTTCAGTGGTGACGAGATGTAGCTCGAGAAAGTACTTGTCAGGGACATCATACTAGAATTGTAATTTCTGGATTGAAGGTAGGAATAATTTTATTTATTGTTTCTGAAGTATTATTTTTTGTTTCTTTTTTCTGAGCTTTTTTTCATAGAAGATTATCTCCAAATATTGAATTAGGAGGGTTTTGACCTCCTTCTGGTGTAACTCCTTTTAATGCTTTTGGGATTCCTTTGCTAAATACTTCTATTTTAGTATCTTCTGGAATTAGTGTAACTTGATGTCATCATAGAATTTTAAAAGGTGATTATAATCAAGGTATTATTAGATTATTTATTACTATTTTGTTAGGATTTTATTTTACTTTATTACAGGGATTTGAATATTTTGAAGCTAGATTTTGTATTTCTGATTCTGTTTATGGAACTACTTTTTTTGTTGCTACTGGATTTCATGGGTTACATGTAATTATTGGGAGAAGCTTCTTGTTAGTTTGTTTAATTCGTATAATTAATTTTCATTTTTCTTCTTATCATCATTTTGGATTTGAGGGAGCAGCATGATATTGACATTTTGTTGATGTAGTTTGATTATTTTTATTTGTTTCTATTTATTGATGGGGTAGATGTTGTTCTAGTATAAGTAGTATTATTGATTTCCAATCAAAAGGTCTAAATGGAATGATAATTTTATTGTTAGGAATTTTATTAATATTTTTATTAAGATTTATTGTTATAATAGTTGGGTTATTTTTTTCTAAAAAGGTAAATTTAGATAAGGAAAAAGGTTCCTCTTTTGAGTGTGGATTTGATCCTTTTAATTCTTCTCGGCTATCCTTTTCTTTACAATTTTTCTTAATTGGGGTAATTTTTTTAATTTTTGATGTGGAGATTGCTTTAATGTTACCTGCTCCTTTATGTTTGAATTATAATTTATTTTTTTTTCTAATTTTAAGAGTATTTGTTTTTATTCTATTGTTTGGTTTGTATTTTGAATGGGTACAAGGTACTTTAGAGTGGTTAAAATAGGTAAATATTTTAATAAAAATAGTTAGTTTGCGTCTAAAAATTATCTTTGGATTTTACCTAAAGTAAAAAGCAAATATTGCTTTCAGTTTCGGCCTGAAAATATGACTTAGGTCTTTACTTGTTAATAGAATCTAGTTTTAGTATTTCATTGTTGATGAAAAGTTTGGGATTTATTCTCCTATTAAGTGGAAAGTATTATTGGGCTGCTAACCTAATGTATCAGTTTTAATTTCTGACTTTCTGTTTCTAAAGTGTAATCATTTAATATTTTCACTATTAAGATGCAATAATTTGCTAGAAGTACTCATAGATTTAACACCTAATCATCTTCAGTGATTTGCTCTATATTAAGCTATATTGAGTAAATATATAAAAGTATAATAATAATTAGAATAAAAGAAAATATAAATAATTGAATTTCATTATTTTGTAGTTTTGAAATTATAGATGATTGGATAAAAATATTTTTATAAATTCCTTGAGCTCCTATTATTTCATTTCATCCTATCTCTGAAGGTTTAATAATATTAATTTTTATTATTATTTTAGTAAATATAAAAGTTCTTATTAGAGGGAGAAATCATATTGAGCCTAAAAAAGTATTTTTTAATATTTTTATTGAGTTGAGATTAATATTTATTAATCATAAAGTGGAACTAATAATTACACCAATTGAAATTAAAATTACTCCTATTATTTTTGAAAAAGTATGAATTGTAATTGTAGGTGGGGAAGGGAGAATTATTCAGCTTAATATAGCACCTGTTGTAATGGCTATTATTGCAAGAGAAAAAATAGAGTTTTTTATTTTTTGAGTTTCTTCTATTAATATTGATTTTGAAGTTTTTGATTTTGAAATTATTGAAAGAAAAGGTATTCGTACTGAGTATGCTATTGTTATACCAAATGAGATTAAGGTAAGAACTATTGAAAATATGAAGAAGAAGGATTTTATAGATTGCTCTAAAATTAAATCTTTTGAGTAAAATCCTGCTAGAAATGGGAATCCTATTAAAGCTAAAGATGAAGTTAATATGGCGGATCTAATTAATGGAGATGGAAAAATTAATATTCCTATTTTTCGAATATCTTGATTATTTTTTGTATTATGGATAATATAACCAGCACATAAAAAAAGGAGAGCTTTAAATATAGCATGAGTAATTATATGAAAGTATGCTAATAATCAAAGGTTTATTGATAAAGCTATTATTATTACCCCTAGTTGGCTGAGTGTTGATAGAGCAATAATTTTTTTTATATCTGTTTCTAAAGTAGCTCCAATTCCTGCTATTAATATTGTTAGGCAGGATGAAATTAATAAAATAGAAGAAATTAGATTATTATTAAAAATATTATGAAATCGAATTAATAAAAAAACTCCTGCTGTTACTAATGTTGATGAATGGACTAAAGCGGATACTGGAGTTGGAGCAGCTATTGCTGCTGGTAATCATGCTGAAAAAGGAATTTGTGCACTTTTTGTTATAGCAGCTATTATAATTAAAAGTAAAATAATTCAGGATATTTTAGAATTATTTAAGATGATAATGTCTCAGGTTCCAAAGGAGATAAGAAGGGAGATTCTTATTAGGAGGAAAACATCTCCGATTCGGTTAGATAATACTGTTAGTATTCCAGCGTTATATGAGCGAGGATTTTGGTAATAAATAACTAAGCAATAAGAAACTAAACCTAAACCATCTCATCCTAAAAGAATACTTATTATATTAGGACTAAGAATAAGAAGAAATATAGATAATACAAATAATAACACTATTAATAAAAATCGATTTTTAAAATTATCTATTTCTATATATTCTTCTGAAAATATAATTACTATACTGGAAATAAATAATACTGCTGATGAGAAAATTATTGAGATTCAATCAAAGATGATAAATATTTCTATTTTACAAGATTTGATTTCAATAAAATTAAATTGAAGAATTAAGGCTCATTCTTTTTTAATTATAAGTATTCCAAGAATTATTAAAATTATAGATGTTAGCAATAAAAGTTTTCTCCATGTTTTGTATAAGTTAATGATTGCTTAAAAATATTCTTTAGTTCCACAATCTAATATTTTAAAAATAAACTATTTAAGCATGTTCATCTTATTCATAAGTCTATTTTAATAATTAATATATTTAAAGGTAACCAGTGTAATATTAGGATTAAGAATTCTCGTTGAGAGGGTAGCATAAAAGCTCTCATTATTCATTTTTTTCCATGGTTAGGAATTGAAAATAATATTAAGGAGTATATAGCAGAAATAAATGAGATAAATATAATAGGAAGTATATTAAACTTTCTTCATGAGATTAATCCAATTATTAAAGCAATTTCTCTAAATAAGTTTATTGAGGGAGGAGCAGCTATATTATTAACTCTTAAGAGAAATCATCAAAGTATAAGGGAAGGGTAAAGACATAATATACCACGTGAAATTAATATTCTACGAGATGTTGATCGCTCATACAAGATATTAACTAAACAAAATAGAGCAGAAGAACATAATCCATGGGAAATTATTATTGCTAAAGATCCATTTACTCCCCAAGATGATTGAGTTATTATACCTGCTAATATTATTCCTATATGACAAACAGAAGAGTAAGCTACTAAAGCTTTTATATCATTTTGTAAAAGGCAAATAATTCTTGTTATTAATGCACCTACCAATCCTAAACTAATAAAAGTATTAGCAAGTTTTATTATTTGAGGTATTATTAAAGGAATTATTCGTATAATACCATAACCTCCTAGTTTTAATAATACAGCAGCTAAAATTATAGAACCTGCAATAGGAGCTTCGACATGTGCTTTTGGGAGTCATAAATGAACAAGAAATATTGGAAGTTTTACTAAAAAGGCTGAAATAAAAATTAATGCTCATATTGTTGAAAATATAATTTTATTTGAAAATCATATTAAGGGAAAAATTATAGTATTACATAAAGAATTTATGTATATAAAGGCGATTAATAAAGGTAATGAAGCTCCTAAAGTGTAAAATAATAAATAGATTCCAGCTTGTAAACGTTCTGGTTGTCTTCCTCACCCAATAATTAATAAAAGTGTTGGAATAATAACAGTTTCAAATGAGATGTAAAATAATATGAGATTTATTCTTTTAAATCTTAATATTAAAAATAATCCAGAGGCTCATACTATTAATGCAAATTCTTTATTATTGTTTATTTTTTTATTAATAATGATATTTGAAATTAGTATTAGAGGACAAATTCAAAATCTTAATAGTATTAAGGTATCTCTTATTAAGTCTCTTGAAAATATAAAATTTATTAGTTCAAATGTATAAAATTTATAAAGATTTATAATAGCTAAAAATGTTAAAATAAAGAATGAAATAGTTATTATTTCCCAATTTAAAAATGTAATAGGTATAAGTAGTAAAATTAATAATAATTTCATTAATTTATTTTTAGTAAATTAGATGTTTTTAAAAAATCATTTCCAAAAAATCGTGTTATTATTACTAGTAGTCTAAGACCTAAACTGCCTTCACATACTACTATTGTTAAAAAAGGAATTAGAATGAAATTTTCAGTTCCTTTAATGAGAAGAATACTTGATAAAGTAATAAAAACTCCTAAAGCTATTATTTCTAAACTTAGTAATATTGAAATGATATGTTTAATTCGAGTTGAAAAACTGATTAAACTGAAAATAAATATTATTAATCCTAAAATTGAAAAATAGTTTATCATATGTTTTGATAGTTTAATAAAAATATTGGTTTTGTAATCCAAAGATAAATCTTTTTTTAAAACTCAGGAGAAATAAAAAATTATTTTAATCTCCAAAATTAATGTTATATATTAACTATCTCCTGAAATTTTTGGACTAATAATATTTAGAACATTAGGATTTATACTTTCTTTTCATCCTTTAGTGATGGGTTTTTTTTTAATATTTTCAACTAGATTAGTTGCTTTTTGTGCTTATTTTGTTTTTGGATTTTCTTGATATTCTTATATTATAATATTAGTATTTTTAGGAGGAATATTAATTTTATTTATTTATATTGCTAGATTAGCTTCAAATGAATTTGTAAAATTAAAAAGATTTTATTGAATTAGTGGAATTTTATTATTTATTATTCCAACTAGAGATTGACTTATAATTAAAGGGAGTAATTCAGTAGTAAAAATTTATGAAATTTTACCTACTTCAATAATTACTCTATTTTTAGCTTCTTATTTATTATTTACTTTTATTAGTGTAATTAAATTAGTTGATATAGAATTAGGACCTTTACGTGAGTATACTTATGATAAATATTCGAAAAGAACATCCTATTTTAAAATTGTTTAATAATTCTTTAGTAGATGTTCCTTCTCCTTCTAATATTTCTTATTTTTGAAATTTAGGATCACTTTTAGGTTTATGTTTGGTTATTCAGTTAATTACGGGTTTATTTTTAGCTCTTCATTATACAGCAGATGTAAATTTAGCTTTTTCTAGAGTATCTCATATTTGTCGAGATGTAGATTATGGGTGAGTTTTACGATATATTCATTTGAATGGTGCTAGATTATTCTTTATTTGTTTATATTTCCATATTGGTCGTGGAATATATTATGGATCTTATAAATTTTTATTTACATGATCTTCTGGGGTTATACTTTTTTTGTTAACTATAATTACTGCTTTTTTAGGTTATGTATTACCTTGAGGTCAAATATCATTTTGAGGGGCTACTGTTATTACTAATTTAGTATCTGCTATTCCTTGAATTGGAGGAGAATTAGTTCAATGATTATGAGGTGGATTCTCTGTAGATAATCCTACTTTAACACGGTTTTTTTCTTTTCATTTTATTTTACCTTTTGTAATTATTGGTATAGTTATTGTTCATTTTGTATTTTTACATGAGACAGGTTCTGGTAATCCTTTAGGAATTAATAGAAATTTAGACAAAATTCCTTTTTATCCTTATTTTGTATTTAAGGATTTGTTAGGGTATGTTATTGTATTTATGTGTTTAATATCTTTAGTTTTACTATCACCAAACTTATTATCTGATCCTGAAAATTTTATTCCTGCTAATCCTCTATCAACTCCTGTACATATTCAGCCTGAATGATATTTTCTCTTTGCTTATGCAATTTTACGTTCTATTCCAAGAAAATTAGGTGGAGTAATTGCTCTGGTTTTATCAGTATTAATTTTAATAGTTTTACCCTTTGTTAATTTGAAGTTTAAATCTTTTTCATTTTATCCTTTAAGACAAATTTTATTTTGAATATTTGTAAATATTTTTCTTTTATTAACATGGATTGGAGCACGACCTGTAGAAGATCCTTATATTATTATTGGGCAAATTTTAGGAGTTTTATATTTTTCCTATTTTATTATCCAACCATTATTAATTAATTTTTGGGAAAATTAATTATTTAGCTTAAAAAAAGTTTTTATTTTGAAAATAAAAGATTAGGAATCCTAGATAATTATTATTCTAATATCAGTACTTAAAAAATATATTGAAATACAATTTTTACTCTTATAACAATTAAAATGAAGTTCAAAGCTAATGGTAAATATCTTTTTCAGGCTAATATTATTAATTTATCATAACGAAATCGAGGAAATCTTCCCCGGACTCAAATAAAGACTAAAGAAAAAAGTAAAGTTTTTACATTAATAAAATAAGGACCAAAAAATAAAATAGAAGTAACAATTCTTATTAATAAGATGTTAGCATATTCTGCTAAAAAGATTAAAGCAAATCCTCTTCTTATATACTCTACATTAAATCCAGAAACTAGTTCTGATTCCCCCTCTGAAAAATCAAAAGGGCTTCGATTTGTCTCAGCTAAACAAGAGACAAATCAAGCTAAAAATAAAGGAAGTAAACTTAATATAAAAATTATATACTCTTGATATTTTAATAATTGTATAAAATTAAAGGAAGAAATTATTAAAACAATAGATAATAAAATTAAAGCAAAACTTACTTCATAAGAAATAGTTTGAGCTACTCCTCGGTAGGCTCCTAATCTTGCATATTTTGAATTTGAAGCTCACCCTGCCCCTAAAATTACATAAACACTAAAACTTGAACAACATAAAAAGAAAATGACTCCTCATTTTATGTCCAATATTAAAAATCTTCTTGGAAAAATAAACCAAAATAATAAAGCAATTATTAACCCAAAAATAGGAGAAATAAAAAAAGGAAAGAAGTTATAAAATTCTAAAATTGAATGTTCTTTTGTAAACAATTTAATAGCATCAGCAAAAGGTTGTAAGATACCTATTAAACCTACTTTATTAGGTCCTTTTCGAATTTGAATATATCCTAATAATTTACGTTCTAATAAAGTTAAAAAAGCTACTCCAACAAGAATTATAATAATAGTAATGATATAACAGATTAATGCTCTTAATATTATCAAAGAGTTTAGACTATAAATGAAGCTTAAATTCATTGCATTTTATTTGCTACATTGATCAATAGAATATTTTCATTTTTAAATCCTAAATTTAATGCATATTATTTTGCTATACTGAAAATTTTTAAATAATTATAATTTAGCAAGATTATCTTTCTCAATTGGTCCTTTCGTACTAAAATGAAACATAAATAATATTTAAGATAGAAACCAACCTGGCTTACACCGGTTTGAACTCAGATCATGGAAGAGTTTAAAAGTCGAACAGACTTCCTTATTTTATTGCTGCACAAATTAGGTATCTTAATCCAACATCGAGGTCACAAACTTTTTTAATGATAAGAACTCTTCAAAAAAATTATGCTGTTATCCCTACAGTAACTTATTTTTTATTAAAAATTTCTTGATTTTACTAGATCTATAAATCACAATATTTAAATAAAAAGTTTTTATTTACTGCCCCAGTAAAACAATTTCTTTTTAGTTTGAAAATAAAAATTAGATTGTAAAGCTTGATAGGGTCTTCTCGTCTTTAAATATAATTTTAGCTTTTTTACTAAAATATAAAATTCAAAATATAATCATAAGACAAAAACATTTAGTCAAACCATTCATTCCAGTCCTAAATTAAAAGACAAGTGATTATGCTACCTTTGCACGGTCATAATACCGCGGCTATTTATTTAACATTGAGCAGGTTCGATTTTTAATCATTTCTAAAAACCATGTTTTTGGTAAACAGGCTAAATGGGGGTTAATTCCTAATGATAATTTAAAATTACTTAGTTAAATTATATCTTAATTATTTATTAATATTTAAATTCTACTAATATTTACATTATAAATTAAATATAATGTTTATTTTGTTCCTTATATTTTCTAAAAATTTATTAAAAATGTTTAGTTATAAAACTTAAGGAAACTTTTATTCCTTTTACAGATTATTTTAAATTATGTAAATATATTATTAAGGTTATCCTAAATAATTTATTTTATTATTTTAATAAATGATATAAAATCTATTTTTAAGAACCAGATATCATAAATTTCGAATGACATTTCATCTCTAATATTAAATTATTATTATTATGTTACATTTAAAATTTTTTAATATTAGCTCAATTTATTTCGGGAGTATTTAATATAAAACTTTATTATAAATCCCTGATACAAAAGGTACAGTTGTTAAAACTTTCTAATCTTGTGTTATTATTTCCTTCACAGTACTTTAAGCTATCTTTTTCAATATATTACTAAAGGAAAAATAATTTTCAAATAATTTATTAAATTAAACACATTAAGATATCTAAAAGAAACTATTTAGTGTAAATAAATTGCTGATACAGCTTTATCTTACATTCTAGAGTCACCTTCCGGTGAACCTACTATGTTACGACTTATCTTTCTTAAATAGAAAGAGTGACGGGCGATATGTGCATATTTTAAATTATTAATCAAATAAACATTTTAATACTAAATTACTTTTGAATCCTCTTTGCAAATAATTTTTCATAAATTATCCATTGTATATAAATTATATTGTAACCCATTATGTCCTAAATACGCTGCATCTTGATTTGATTTATAAAAATAGATTATCTTAGATTATTATTTTAAAATATTATCCTAAAACAATGATATACAAACTTTATTTAGGTAAGATGTGTTGTGGATTGTCAATTAAACAACAGGTTCCTCCAATTATTTAAAATACCGCCAAATTCTTTAGGTTTCGGAAAATTCTTTACTACCTAATTTTATAATTTTTCAATAATAGGGTATCTAATCCTAGTTTTTTCTAAAATTTCAAAAAAATCATCTTGTGAATATAAATAATTTGAAAATTTCACCTTATCAAACTTTTTTTATTTCAAATATAATAATTTATCATTATAAAAATAATACATTTGCTTCAATAGTATAACCGCAGCTGCTGGCACATATTTTTACTAAAACTTTATGATTATAGCAAAATCTAATTTTGTTAATTTTTAATTTTGTAAACTACAAAAAATAATTTATAAATTTCATATAATCTCCTTAATATTAATGTATTCTTTAGCTAGAATTAAACGTTCTACAACTGTAAATATTTCAATTATAGAAAATAAATATATTTAAATTTTACTACATACCCATGAAATTTATGCTTGTATTCAATAGTAGCATATACTATATATGATCAGGTTTCTAAGCCAACAAAAATTACACCTAGTGCGCGCAGCGCACTTGCCCGAGAGGGCAAGGGGGGTGGGGGGGGCTCCGGATCCACCCAGGAGGAGCCCCCCCCCCAAAAAAAAAGGAAAAGGAACAAGGGTTATATATGCAATGGATCACATATGTAACAGGAAAATACAGTAGTCACTACACTACTCCTATATTATAAAATAATATGCAACAAGTTCCGACTTATCACAACACAAAATAATCTCATCATATATCACGAAAAGTTCCGAACATCAACAAAAAAATGGGACATTTATCAGGTATGCTAAGAAGCTTAATATTTATACCTCCCTGTAAATAACGAAGATATGCTAAGAAGCTTAATATTTATACCTCCCTGTAAATAACGAAGATATGCTAAGAAGCTTAATATTTATACCTCCCTGTAAATAACGAAGATATGCTAAGAAGCTTAATATTTATACCTCCCTGTAAATAACGAAGATATGCTAGATCAATATATGTTGCTAACTGTGGCCTCAAATTTGGAAAAGAGTAATTTGAGGCCACTATAA